TATTTTATAGTTCTAATAGTTTTCAAAGGAAAAACAAAATCACTTCGAAAAGCTTCAAAAGAAACAAAAAAATGGATTATCAAAAGTGTTAGTTTTATAAAAAAAATAATAAAAAAACTTTCAAAAGTGAATCCAATTCTCTTATTTCAATTAAGAGAAGTAGAAGTCTATGAATCGAGTGAAAATAAAAATAAAGAAGAAAAAGATTCCATAATCAGCAATCAGATAATTCACAAATCCGTTAGTCAAATTACATCTACCAATTGGCCAAATTCTTCATTGACGGAAAAAAAGATGAAGGATTTGACTGATATAACAAGTAGAATTCGAAATCAAATAGAAAGAATTACAAAAGATAAAAAAAAAGTAACTACAAGAATAAATAATATTAGTCCTAACAAAACAAGTTATAATGCTAAAAGATTAGCAAAATTGCAAATCTTAAAAAGAAGAAATGCTCGATTTTTCTATAAATTCCCCCCCCTTTTTAACTTCTTCGTTGAAAGAATATACATAGATATGTTTTTATCTATCATTAATATTCCCAGAATGAATACAGAACTTTTTATTAAATCAACAAAAAAAATTATTGATAAATTCATTTACAATAATGAAAGAAAGCAAGAAAAAATTAATAAAACAAAGAAAAATCCAATTCCGTTTATGTCGACTATAAAAAAGCCACTTGATAGTATTAGTAAACAAAATTCAAATTTTTGTTATGACTTATCCTACATGTCACAAGCATATGTATTTTACAAATTATCAAAAATACAAGTTAGTAACTCGTCTAAATTAAGATCTATTCTTCAATATAAAGGAATCCGTTTTTTTCTTAAACCTGAAAAAAAGGATTCTTTTGAAATACAAGAGATGTTTCATTCGAAATTAGGAGATAAAAGACTTTCGAGTTATAAAATGAATCAATGGAAAAGCTGGTTGAAAGGGTATAATCAATACGATTTGTCTCAGATCAGATGGTCTAGATTAATACCAGAAAAGCGGCAAAATAGGGTTCAGCAGTGTCATATGACGATAAAGGAAAATTTAAGCAAACAGCATTCATATGAAAAAACCGAATTAATTGATTCCAAAAAACAACAAAAATTTGAAGTCTATTCATTAGCGAATAAATCGAATAAAAAAGAGAATTTCCAAAAATACTATAGATATGATCTTTTATCATATAAATTTATTAATTATGATTATGAAAATAAAATGGAATGCTTTTTTTCTAGATCTCCGTTTCAAGGAAATAAGAACCAAGAAATTTATTATAACACACATGAAGACATCCTTTTTGATATGCTGAGGAGCATTTACATCAATAATTTTCTAGGAAAGGTCGATATTCTATCTATCGAAAAAACTGCCGATAGGAAATATTTTGATTGGAAAATTATAAATTTTTCTCTTACACAAAGAGTAGATATTGAAACCTGGAGCGCGATCGATACTAATAGAAATCAAGATACTTGGATTGGTACTACTAATTCTAAAATAATTAATAAAAAAGATCTTTTTTATCTTATTATTCCAGAAATCAACCCACGAAACGCCCAGAAAGTATTTTTTGATTGGATGGGAATGAATGAAAAAATGTTAAAGCGTCCCATATCGAATCTGGAACTTTGGTTCTTCCCAGAATTTGTGTTACTTTTTAATGCATATAAAACGAAACCTTGGTTTATACCAAGTAAATTACTTCTTTTAAATTTGAATAGAAATAAAAATAGTAGTGAAAATAAAAAGATCAATGAAAAGCTAAAAAGAAATTTTTTTATACCATCGACTAAAAATCATCAAAATCAAGAACAAAAAGAACCCACGGGCCTAGGATATCTTCGTTCCTTTCTTTCACAACAAAAGGACATTGAAGAAAATTATGCAAGATCAGACATGAAAAAATTGAAAAAGCAAAAACAATACAAAAGTAACACAGAAGCAGAACTCGATTTCTTCTTGAAACGTTATTTGCTTTTTCAATTGAGATGGGACGATACTTTAAATCAAAAAATGATCAATAATATCAAGGTATATTGTCTCCTCCTTAGACTGATAGATCCAAGAAAAATTATTATATCCTCGATTCAAAAGAGAGAAATGAGTTTGGATATAATGTTGATTCAGAAGAATTTAACTCTTACAGAATTGATGAAAAAGGGAGTATTGATTATAGAACCTATTCGTTTGCCTGGAAACGACGATGGACAATTGATTATGTATCAAATCATAGGTATTTCGTTATTTCATAAGAGTAAGCACGAAACTAATCAAAAATATCAAGAACAAAGATATGATTCTAAGAATCATTTTGATGAAGCTAGTTCACCACATCAAAGAATAACTGGAAATAGACACAAAACTCATTTAGATTTGCTTGTTCCTGAAAATATTTTATCGTTTAGACGGCGTAGAAAATTGAGAATTATAATTTGTTTCAACTTAAAGAGTACGAATGGTGTAGATAGAAATTCGGTATTTTTGAATGATAAGAACGTAAAAAACAGCAACCAAGTTTCGGCTGATAATAAACATCTGTATAGAGAGAAAAATAAATTAATTAAATTAAAGCTTTTTCTTTGGCCTAATTATCGATTAGAAGATTTAGCTTGTATGAATCGTTCTTGGTTTGATACCAACAATGGCAGTCATTTTTGTATGTTAAGGATACAGATGTATCCACGATTGAAAATTCATGGATAATACACTTTTTAACTATATGCTATAGGGTATATGAAAGCAACCACACATCACATGTCTTACATTTCATTCGAATAGCCAATACAAAATTTGTCTCAATTAGATCGCCAAAGAAATCAACAGAACCTGCTTGCTTTTAGGTCTAAATTATTCGATGCAAAAATGTACCAACCCTTTTCTATCCCGTATCTAAATCCAATTTAAAAATTAGATTGATTGGTTTAACTTCAGAAAATTAGGAGTTAATAAATTTTATTATTGTATATACCACATTAAAATGAATGGCATTATTATTACTGATCAGTAAAATCCATATATTTAACAAAAGGGGGAAAAGGGCATTCTTTATATGGTCAAAAATTCATTCATTTCTATTATTTCTCAAAAAGGAAACGACGAAAACAGAGGGTCTGTTGAATTTCAAGTATTCAGTTTCACCACTAAAATAAGGAGACTTACTTCACATTTGGAATTGCACAAAAAAGACTCTTCATCTCAGCGAGGTTTGCGAAAAATTTTGGGAAAACGTCAACGGCTGCTGGCTTATTTGTCAAAAAAAAATATAGGGGGTTATAAAGAATTAATTGAGGAGTTGGATATTCGAGAAATAAAAAATCGTTGATTTGAAGTGTGGTACCATTTAAACTTTTTTATTTCAATTTTGATGAACTTATTTTTCCTTTCAGCAACGCATGGAAGAATGACTCGGGAAAAAACTTATGATTGCACCAATTACAAGAAAAGACCTCATGATAGTCAATATGGGCCCTCACCACCCATCAATGCATGGTGTTCTTCGACTTATAGTTACTCTCGATGGTGAAGATGTTATTGACTGTGAACCAATATTGGGTTATTTACATAGAGGGATGGAAAAAATTGCGGAAAATCGAACAATTATACAATATTTGCCTTATGTAACGCGTTGGGATTATTTAGCTACTATGTTCACAGAAGCAATAACTGTAAATGGACCGGAACAGCTAGGCAATATTCAAGTACCTCAAAGGGCTAGCTATATCAGAGCTATTATGTTGGAATTGAGTCGTATCGCTTCCCATTTGTTATGGCTTGGCCCTTTTATGGCAGATATTGGGGCACAGACTCCTTTCTTCTATATTTTTCGAGAACGAGAATTGATATATGACCTATTCGAAGCTGCCACCGGTATGCGCATGATGCATAATTATTTTCGTATCGGAGGAGTAGCTGCGGATCTACCTCATGGCTGGATAGATAAATGTTTGGATTTTTGCGATTATTTTTTAACCAGGGTTGCTGAATATCAAAAGCTTATTACACGGAATCCCATTTTTTTAGAACGAATTGAAGGGGTAGGCATTATTGGCGCAGAAGAAGCACTAAATTGGGGTTTATCAGGACCAATGCTACGAGCTTCCGGAATACAATGGGATCTTCGTAAAATTGATCGTTATGAGTGTTACGACGAATTTGATTGGGAGGTTCAATGGCAAAAAGAGGGGGATTCGTTAGCGCGTTATTTAGTACGAATCAGTGAAATGACAGAATCCATCAAAATTATCCAACAGGCTTTGGAAGGAATTCCAGGGGGGCCCTATGAAAATTTAGAAATCCGACGCTTTGATAGAATAAAAAACCCTGAATGGAATGATTTTCAATATCGATTTATTAGTAAAAAACCTTCTCCAACTTTTGAATTGTCGAAGCAAGAACTTTATGTAAGAGTCGAAGCACCAAAAGGCGAATTGGGAATTTTTATGATAGGAGATCAAAGTGTTTTTCCTTGGAGATGGAAAATTCGACCACCGGGTTTTATCAACTTGCAAATTCTTCCTCAGTTAGTTAAAAGAATGAAATTGGCTGATATTATGACGATACTAGGTAGCATAGATATCATTATGGGAGAAGTTGATCGTTGAAATGATAATTGATACAACTGAAATACAAGCTATCAATTCTTTTTCTAGATTGGAATCCTTACAAGAGGTCTATGGGACCATATGGATACTTGTCCCTATTTTTACTCTTGTATTAGGAATCACACTAGGTGTACTAGTAATTGTTTGGTTAGAAAGAGAAATATCTGCAGGAATACAACAACGTATTGGACCTGAATATGCCGGGCCTTTAGGAATTCTTCAAGCTCTAGCAGATGGTATAAAACTACTTTTCAAAGAGAATATTCTTCCATCTAGAGGTGATACTCGTTTATTCAGTATTGGGCCATCCATAGCGGTCATATCCATTTTACTAAGTTATTCAGTAATTCCTTTTAGCTATCGACTTATTCTAGCCGATCTTAGTATTGGTGTTTT